TAGACAATATTTTTTTGCTGAAAAATTGAATATTGACTTCCCGTAATTCGTCCTAAAATTTTATTAAAAGAAAAATCGTTCAATACTGTAGAAATTTTTAATCTATAAAATTGATTAGTTGTTCGAAAGAATTGACATCGACGAGCAATTTTTAATGATGGTAACTGTTGTAAAAATGTGCATAAAATTAAACTTAGACCGAAGAGAAATATCAAAGCAAAAAACCACCAAGTTCGATAAACATGATCGAGACCAAATAAAAGAATTCGATCCCATGTTAGAACTCCAAACACAGGATTTGTTAAGGGATAGTTTGTTTTATAAATTTCAATTGATTGATCTTGTTCAATGACTGTCCCAACTATACTGCAAAAACTAATCAATAATAAAAGAAAAATTGAAAACCGCAAATCGGCTAATAATCTGAAAATTTGTTGTTTCATAGAGTCTCTTAATTTAAATAGATTTGTTTAGAAGAAGCTGAACGAATTCGACCGGATGATGCCCATTCTTGTAAACGTATCATTTGATCGCTTTCTAAGTGTGCCAATGGAATTAATTCTTTTAACGCTAGACAAATATCACGTGTTGTAAATTCACGCTTTTCATAGAATGCATGGTACATTCCTTCAATTATACTTTGGCGTATTTCCGCCCCGGAAAAATCATCTGATGATTGAGCTAATTCTACGTAATCAAATGTTTCCCAAGTTTTTGGTCGAAATTCTTTAAGATGAATTTTAAATATCTCTTCCCGTTCTTTTTGTTTTGGTAAATCTAAAAAAAAAATTTCATCGAAGCGGCCCTTCCGAACAATTTCAAGCGGTAATAAATCAATGTTATTTGCTGTCGCTATAACAAAAACAGGTTTATTTTTTTCTGATAGCCAACTAATAAAAGTTGCTAAAACTCGATTACTTGTTCCACTATCTCCTTTGCTTTCAGTATTACTAAATGCCTTGTCAATTTCATCAATCCAAAGTATACATGGAGAAATTGTTTCCGCCACGTTTATCATTTGACGAAGACGCGATTCAGATTCTCCTACAATTCCCCCAAATAATTTACCAACATCCAATTTTAATAAAGGTAATTGCCAATCATTTGCAATAGCTTTTGCTGCTAAAGATTTTCCGGTTCCTTGCAAACCAATTAATAAGAGACCTCTTGGTGTCGGTAAACCATAATTCGAAGCTTGTATGCTAAATGCAGTTTTACGTTTTTCTAACCAATCTTTTAAATTGGCTAAACCACCCAGATTTGTAATTTTTTCGTTAACTGAATAATATTCTAAAATTTCCGTCTGACTAATAATTTGTTTTTTTTCACTCAAAAGAATAGCAATACTATTATCATTAATCGTTTTATAAGTTGCGATTATTTTTGATAATACACGTCGAATTCTTTCTAAAGAAAGACCTTGGCAAGCTCTCGTTAAATTTTCAAATAGTTGCGATTCAAGTTTAATATTGAGTGAGTCAATTAATCTATTTAATTCTTGATTAATCTCATCTTCCAGTGGTAACTGAAATTCAATAACCGTCACTAAATCTTGTAGCTCTTTTGGAATTATTAAATCAGAGCCAATAATAATAATTGTTTTTGGTTGTAATTTTAAGATTCGGCTAAGATTTCTCAATTTTCGTGAAATCGAGAGATCAGTTAAAAAACGATTGAAATCTTTTAATAAAAACAATGCAGGTGTTTCTGCGTTTAATCGTTCAACAAGTTCTAGAGCTTGAAGTGGATTTCTTTTTGCAAATCCCTCATTATTTGGATTATTAGTATAACCATCTACAAAATCCCAACTGTAGATACTCCTATTTAAGCTCGTTTTGACATTTTTCCGAATAACATATTCAACACGATCTTCTTCCACTGTATTAATATAAATTATCGGGTAACGAGCCTTTAAAAAAAGCGCTAATTCATCATTAAATTTCATAAAATACGTATTCAAAAAGTGACTTTGTCAAAATAGTATTATATTAATAATAAATAAAAAATTATTTATTATTAGAGTAATTAAAAATAAATAACTCTAATAATTTAAAGTTTAACGACGAAGTGTTAAATTTTTTCTACCTTTTTTACGCCGATTACGAATAGTTTTTCGGCCTTGTGGAGTAGCCATTCTTGATCTAAAACCTGATAATTTTAAAACAGAATAACGACTTTTATTTGAAAGCGTACGTTTGGTCATAATAAATTAATTTAATTTAAATTTTTTTATAAAATTGATGATCTTAATAAATCATAAATAACTAGATGTCTTAAGAGTTCTTCTCTCGTCTCAAACATGTAAAAAGCATCTTGTTTATACTCATATAAAGGATTTCTTTGTCCATATCCTCGCCAGCCAACGGCTTCTCTTAATAATGTCATTTTTTGCAAATGTTCCCGCCAAATTCGATCGGTATTTATTAAAATAATACTGCGTTCTAAATTTTCGATGATCCCCTCACCGTAAATTGATAACTCTGTTATCTTTGATTGATATGTTAACCAAAATTCATTAAATAAATAAATTTTTAATTCGGATAAGTCTAAATTGCTAATGGATAAACTTGAAGTTTTTATGTAATTTAAAACTAGATTTCTACCAAATAAATTTTCAATTAAGTTAGTTGCTTCTATATTACAAGATTTATCTTCTTTCAATTCTATCAATAACTCAGTTATAATCTGTTCACCATAAGCAAAAATGTTTTTTTGAACAGAAATGCTTTCTAAAATGTTTCTTCTTTCGTGATATACAATGTTTCGTTGTTTGTTCAAAACGTCATCATAATCAAACAAGTTTTTTCGTTGTTGATAAGCCCTCTCTTCAACTCGTTCTTGCGCCGAATCTAGACTTTTTGTTATAAATTCAGATTCTAATGGTGAATCATCAGGAATTTGAGTTTGCATGAAATTTTGTATTTTTGAACCACCAAATAGACGTAATAAATTATCATCTAAGCTTAAAAAAAATCTTGAGGTACCAGGATCACCTTGACGACCACAACGTCCCCGAAGCTGATTATCTACTCTTCTAGAATCATTTCGTTCTGTTCCAATTATGTATAATCCACCCAAATTTTTAACAATCTGGTTTTCTTGTTCCTGGTGTTTTTTGTTATAAGTAATTAGTTCATCGATTAAATATCTAATTGAACACTGATATGAAGTTATCGGTATGGAAATACAATCGTTTTCCCGTAAAATTTTAAGAATATCTAAATCTGATAATTTTAAAAATTTTTGATCATTACTTAAAGAGACTAGTACACTTAAAAATTTTTGCGAACTTCCTTCAAATTGACTTAGAAGTGAAGAGCTAAAGATATTTTCCTTTTTTGACCGTTTAAAATTTTTAACTAAAGTTAAAATGTCATATAATTTTTTTTGGATTTTAAAATTAATATTACCCCCTAGGATAATATCCGTTCCTCGGCCAGCCATGTTTGTCGCGATTGTAATACTTCCCTTTTTTCCTGCCTGCGCAACAATTTCAGATTCTCGACGAACATTTTCAGGCTTAGCGTTCAAAATTTGATATGAGAGTTTGTACTCACTAAGTAATTGAGCAAGCATTTCTGATTTCTCAACAGTTGTCGTCCCAACTAAAATTGGTTGTCCAATTTTGGCAATTTGGTTACAATTTTGCGCCACTGCGTTCCACTTTGAAAATTGATCTTTGTAAATTAAATCTGGCAAATCTTTTCTTTGAGTTGGTCGTTCGGTTGGGATTTGTTCAACAGATAAATTATAAATTTTTTCAAACTCTGTTTCAGCCGTTTTACCCGTGCCTGTCATGCCAGATAATTTAGGATACAATAAGAAAAAGTTTTGATAAGTAATTGCCGCAACTGTTTCAGTTTTTTGTCGAATCGGTAACTTTTCTTTTGCTTCAATTGCCTGATGTAAGCCATCTCCCCATCGTCGATCGGCCATAATTCGTCCAGTAAATTCATCGACAATAATAATTCGATTATTCTGAACAATATAATGAACGTTATTAAAATATAAAGCATTAGCTTTAAGCGCATTTATTATGTATGGAATCCATGGATCACGGGGATCATATAGATCTTGAACACTTAAAATTTGCTCAATTTGCTTACTACCGTCTTCTGTTAAAATAACATTTTTATTTTTTTCATCAACTTTATAATGAGTGTTTAATTCTAAATAATCAGTAATTTCGGCTGCTACGATATACTTCTCAATTGGTGTCTGAATATTGTTTGAAATAATTAGGGGGGTTTGAGCTTCATCAATTAAAATAGAATCAACTTCATCAATAATACAGTAATTAAACGGACGTAAAACTACATCCTTTAGATTCAATGCCATATTATCACGTAAAAAGTCAAAAGTAACCTCATAGTTTGTAACGTAGGTAATATCGGCTTTATAATTTTCTCGTCTGTCAAAATTGGGCATACCATCTTGAATTAAGCCAGTATTTAGACCAAGAAAGCGATAAATTTGACCCATGGATACCTGATCACGATTTGCTAAATAATCGTTAACGGTTACAATATGAACTCCTTTCTCTGTTAAAGCGTTTAAATAAGCTGGTAAAGTTGCCACGAGTGTTTTTCCTTCACCAGTTTTCATTTCAGCAATTTTTTTATCGTTTAAGACAAGTCCACCAATTAATTGCACATCAAAATGTCGTAATCCTAAAGTGCGTAAGCTGGCTTCTCGTGTAAGTGCAAAGGACTTTGGAATTAAAGATTCTAAGTTTTTACTTTCTGCATATTGTTTTTTCAATTTAAAACTGGTTGCCCGTAATTCACTGTCAGTTAATGTTTTTAACTCATCTTCTAATGTATTAATTTGGTTTATTAAACTTTGATACTTATTTATGAGTGAATTGTTATTAAATGGGTTCTTTAGCATTTTACAATTATTTAAATATTTATTATTAATCAATAATATTTATACATTTTTGCGTCCCATTTGCATAATCAAATTTTACAATACCATTTGTTAAAGCGAATAAAGTGAAATCTTTTCCGCATCCTACATTAATTCCGGGTTTAAACTTCGTACCACGTTGACGAATTAGAATATTTCCAGCGGTAACCTGTTCACCACCAAAGCGTTTTACCCCAAGACGTTTCGCATTTGAATCACGACCATTTTTTGTACTACCGGCTCCTTTTTTGTGTGCCATAACATTTACTCCTAGATTTTATTTTAATTAATAATGATATCTTCAATTAGAACGCGTGTTAGTTCCTGACGATGTCCTTGTTTTTTTCTTGTTTTTTTCTTTGGACGCATTTTGTAGACAATAGTTTTTTTACCACGTAAATGCTCTAAAATTTTTCCTTTTATTTTTACGCTATCTAGATAAGGTTTACCAATTAAGATCTCACCTTCATTATTTAATAATAAAACGCGATTTAATGTAATTTGTTTACCTAGTTCCGTTGGAATTCGATTGAAATCATAGTATTTTCCGGTTTCAATCCAAAATTGCCTACCGCTTATTTCGACAATTGCATATTTCATAGTTTAACTTAATTGATTTTTATTTAAATGTATAATACTAAAAAATTTTTTAAAACGTCAACTCTTTTACAATTGTATTTTAATTTTCTATTTCATTTTTTAATTTTTTTAGCTCATTCGAGAAAAATTCAAAAGCTTTTGATTTATAAGATTCAGAATTACTAATTATTGATAACGTTCTTGTGATTCGAATATTTTCAATTTTTAAAATTTCAATTGTTTTCAACTCAATTTCTTTTTCAATCGCAGCCGAAGATACAAAAGCGGCACCTTGACCTAAACTAACAGCTGTTTTTATTGCTTCAATTGAATTAAGTTGCATAATAATTTTTAATTGTTTAGTATCAATTTGATTTTGAATTAAGATATTATCGATAAATTTCCGTATTGTTGAATTAGAATTTAAACTAATGAAATTAAGATGATATAAATCTTCTTTGGTAACAATTTTTTTGTTAGCAAAAGGATGGGATTTAGGAATAATAAGACTGAATTCATCTTCAACAAATTTTTCCACTGTAAGATTTTTTTTTAGGTCTAAAGGAATTTCACCACCAACAACTGCAATATCAATTTCTCGATTTAAAATATTTTTTGCAACAATACGGGTTGAGTTTACTTGGACTTTTAGGTCAATTTGAGGATAATTCTGAGCAAATAATGCTAAGACGCGGGGCATTAAATAAGTTCCAATTGTTTGGCTTGCCCCAACTGTTAGACTTCCTCGCTCACCATTTTTTAAATCAATAAGCGCTCTACAACTCTCTTCACACAAAGCTAAAATTCGTTCAGAGTATTGTAAAAAAATTTTCCCGTTTTCGGTAAGAGAGATTTTATTATTTTCTCGATTGACCAATAAAATATCTAAATTTTTTTCTAATGTTTTAATCTGTTTACTTAATGAAGGTTGAGAAAGATATAGTAATTCTGCTGCTTTAGTAAAATTTTTTTCTGTTGCAACAGCTTTTAAAATACGTAACTGTTGAAGTGTAAAAGGAAGCATATCTTATTTGTGAAATTTGTATAATAAAAAGTAATACTAAATTATATAGAAATAAAATTACGGATGGAGAGACTCGAACTCTCAAAACAGAAGTTACTAGGACCTAAATCTAGCGCGTCTACCAATTTCGCCACATCCGTTCAATTGGAACAATATTTAATATTAATTTTTTAGTAAATAAATCTTTAAGTTTTATTTAAAGATTTATTCATCATCTACGTATATACTATAAACAAAACTCGTAGTTTTTCCTTTTAACATAGACTTAGCTAATGATAAAGATTTTTGAGCAGCTTTATAACCTTTTCTTTTCCAGTTAGCCTTCCTAGCGTTCTTTTTAGATTTTGATGTCCGTTTTTTAGGTACAGCCATTATTTTTTAACTTAAATTATCTCTTCTTTAATAATACTTTAAATTTTTTGAGAAGTCAAATCTGACTCTAACTTTTTTGTTTGATTCGAATTTGGAAAATTAACGTTTTAAGCGTTGAATTTGTTGAATAGCTAAACGACCTATATTGAATAAAGCCCATGATGCAGCAACTAATACCGGTGCAGCAATGACTATTAAACGAGTATCCATAAGTGATAATCCTTTTGAAATATTTTAATTAAATACACTATATATTATAGTATATTTAATTAAAATGAAACGTTTAAAATCTAAGTTACCATCTTCATTTATTATAAACTACAGGAAATCTTTCTGACTATTAACTTTTTCTATTTTTAAGCCTGAGTAGATAAACTAAAAAGAGAGCTTTCTTTTGTTTATTACTTGTTATTCGCAAAAAAGAATGAATTAATACAAATATCTTAGTAAGTAGTATTTAGAACTTGAATCAATTTTAGAAAATCTAATATAGTCGAAGTGACTGGTGAAGAATTACGAGTAGAACTAAATCTATTTAGAAGTCTGATTTCGATAAAAACTTTGGCATTGAACTATCTTCCCAGGAGGTCCCCCTCCAAGTATTGTCGTCGATTTATAACGTTTCACAACTGAGTTCGAGATGGATCAGTGTGGTTCCGCTTAGTACACTAAAAACACCAAAGCAAAAAAATGCTTTTATAAAAAGCATTTTTGTATTAAAAAAATTCAAGTCTTCGGTCTGTTAGTACATCTCAGCACACCTATTACTAGGTTTACACTTAATGCCTATCAAACGGTTAGTCTTACCGTGACCTTATTCACTTACGTGATGAGAATACTTATCTTGAGGTGGGCTTCCCACTTAGATGCTTTCAGCGGTTATCCACTCCATACATAGCTACCCAGCGTTTACCGTTGGCACGATAACTGGTACACCATAGGTATGTCCTTCTCGGTCCTCTCGTACTAAAGAAGGCTCCTCTCAATATTCTAACGCCTACACCGGATATGGACCGAACTGTCTCACGACGTTCTGAACCCAGCTCGCGTACCGCTTTCATGGGCGAACAGCCCAACCCTTGGGACGTACTACCGCCCCAGGATGCGATGAGCCGACATCGAGGTGCCAAACCTCCCCGTCGATGTGAACTCTTGGGGGAGATCAGCCTGTTATCCCTAGAGTAACTTTTATCCGTTGAGTGACGGCCTTTCCACTCAGCACCGTCAGATCACTAAGACCGACTTTCGTCCCTGCTCGACTTGTAGGTCTCACAGTCAAGCTTCCTTATGCCTTTACACTCTAGATACGATTTCTACCCGTTCAGAGGAAACCTTTGTGCGCCTCCGTTACCGTTTAGGAGGCGACCGCCCCAGTCAAACTGCCCGCCTGAAACTGTTCTTTGACCAGATAATGATTCAAAGTTAGAAATCTAACATTACAAGAGTGGTATCTCACTGATGGCTCCAGTATTCCCACAAGAATACCTTCAAAGCCTCCCACCTATACTGCGCAAATAAAGTCCAATTTCAATTTCAAGTTACAGTAAAGCTTCATAGGGTCTTTCTGTCCTGGTGCAGGTAGTCCGCATCTTCACAGACAAGTCTATTTCACCGAGCCCCTCTCTGAGACAGTATCCAAATCATTACGCCTTTCGTGCGGGTCGGAACTTACCCGACAAGGAATTTCGCTACCTTAGGACCGTTATAGTTACGGCCGCCGTTCACCAGGGCTTCAGTTATCAGCTTCGCTAATGCTAACCAACTTCTTTAACCTTCTGGCACTGGGCAGGCGTCAGCCCCCATACATCGTCTTACGACTTAGCGGAGACCTGTGTTTTTGATAAACAGTTGCTTGGATCTTGTTATTGCAACCTTATAAATAAGGCACTCCTTCTCCCGAAGTTACGGAGTCATTTTGCCGAGTTCCTTAGAGAGAGTTATCTCGCGCCCCTTAGTATACTCTACCTACCCACCTGTGTCGGTTATGGTACAGGCATTATTTGTTTATGACAGTGCAAGCTTTTCTTGGAAGTATGACATAGACTGCTTCAATGCCGTAGCATCTCGTACTCACGCCTCAACTCAAAACGTTTTCGCCGTTTCTCATCATCTCGAACGTTTAAACCGGTAACCAATATCCGGCCAGCTTAGCCTTCTCCGTCCCTCGATATCAACAAATAATGGTACGGGAATATTAACCCGTTGTCCATCGACTACGCTTTTCAGCCTCGCCTTAGGTCCTGACTTACCCTCCGCGGACGAGCCTTCCGGAGGAAACCTTGGGTTTTCGGGGTATAGGATTCTCACCTATATTTTCGTTACTCAAGCCGACATTCTCACTTCTGCTTCGTCCATATCCGCTTCCGCTAATACTTCAACCTACAACAGAACGCTCCCCTACCGATATATTTTATATATCGCACAGTTTCGGCAAATTACTTAGTCCCGTACATTTTCGGCGCAGGTTTACTCGATCAGTGAGCTATTACGCACTCTTTAAAGGATTGCTGCTTCTAAGCAAACCTCCTGATTGTCTATGCACTCCCACCTCCTTTATCACTTAGCAATTATTTAGGGGCCTTAACTGGTGCTCTGGGCTGTTTCCCTCTTGACAATGGAGCTTATCCCCCACAGTCTCACTGATGAACTGTACACTTAGTATTCTTAGTTTGCAACGATTTGGTACCGAATTACCAGCCCGCATACGTAACAGTGCTTTACCCCTAAGCTATAACATTCATCGCTGCGCCTAAACGCATTTCGGGGAGAACCAGCTAGCTCCGAATTCGATTGGCATTTCACCCCTAACCACAACTCATCCGCTGATTTTTCAACATCAGTCGGTTCGGTCCTCCACTTAGTATTACCTAAGCTTCAACCTGGCCATGGTTAGATCATCCGGGTTCGGGTCTATAACCAGTGACAAACGCCCTATTCAGGCTCGCTTTCACTATGGCTCCGGTATTCTCTACCTTAACCTGCCACTACTTATAAGTCGCCGGCTCATTCTTCAACAGGCACGCAGTCAGACGTTTTAGTCGTCCTCCTACTGGTTGTAAGTTTATGGTTTCATGTTCTTTTCACTCCCCTCCCGGGGTTCTTTTCACCTTTCCCTCA